GATACGACTTATTTGAAATTAATTGACTGAATAGAGCTCATAAAAGGAAATCTTTTTGTGGTATTCTATGGTTCCTTACCGCGTCAATTTCCAATTAGTGCTCGTTGAGATTCATGGGCAATGCGGATTACTATTTAGGGATAGATATTACCTCTCCTTTTTCCTTTCAAACAAATTCAAATGATTGAAGTTTTTCTATTTGGAATTGTCTTAGGTCTAATTCCTATTACTTTAGCTGGATTATTTGTAACTGCATATTTACAATACAGGCGTGGCGATCAGCTGGACCTTTGATTAATTAATTAATTAACATCTTTTTTGGATTGACCTCCTGTGAATTAAAGAAAAGAGGAGTTCAAATAGTGTCTCGTCTTAACCTAACCAAGACCCGAATCACGCTCTGTAGGATTTGAACCTACGACATCGGGTTTTGGAGACCCGCGTTCTACCGAACTGAACTAAGAGCGCTTTCTAATCCCAATAGCTAAGGCTGTATGTAAGGACGAGTCTTTTGTTTTGTAATCCCAATACCTCTTGTATGCTATCATATAGCATACATATCTTATATATACCTAGACTAAAAAACGATTCGCATGATTTGAATCAATTTCAATCGTTACTGCTCAGAGGAGAAGTAATAGGTAGGGATGACAGGATTTGAACCCGTGACATTTTGTACCCAAAACAAACGCGCTACCAAGCTGCGCTACATCCCTTTCAATTGGTCGGCTGTGTCATTGTAGAGAATTCCTGTCTTGTTTTCCAAATCCTTATTTTTTATCCTTAGCCATATCCATTGATATACAAGTTATCTTGCCATTTCTTTTTTTGGTCTCATATAACAACCATCTAATAATAGAAGGCTTATATATCTAATATATATATTATTAGTGATTAGTTATTCGAAGACTTATATATTATTATATTATATATTATTATATATAATATATATTAGATGAATCGTAAAAAAGAACTCAAAATGAATGTTTTGGGGGAATACTCGTTTGGAAAGGGCTGTTTTTTCGGTTTTAAGAAAGGGGACAATATTATCTAACGAATCCGTGTACATTTCAATTGGAATTAGGAATTCCGTGTACAAACCCAAGTGGTTCTTTCTTATCGTAACTGCTTCCATATACATCCGAGCCCCTATGGATTACAATTATACATTACAATAAAGAAGGAGGATTTTCAATGCGAGATCTAAAAACATATCTTTCCGTCGCACCGGTACTAAGTGCTCTCTGGTTCGGGGCTTTAGCGGGTCTATTGATAGAGATCAATCGTTTCTTCCCGGATGCCTTGACATTCCCCTTTTTTTCCTAGTTATTAACTATTGACATGGGAGGGGGTGAAGAAGATTAGAGATAGAATCAAAAGATCTTTTACTAACCCCTCCCCCTCTTTTCTTGTATCTAAAATAGAATTCGATCCGATTAAGTACAATAAAGTAAAGGAGGAAAGAGAAATAAAAACGTAGATTCAACCCCGGCAAAATTTGGTTTACGCATCCAATTCAATTGATAAAAAATATCGTGAGAGCGCAAATTTGTCTAAAACAAGAATATCATACAAGATATTGAAATGAAATAAGACTATCTTCGAATAGAATTCTATTGTAAATAGAACTAAATGAAAGAGAGTTAGAAATCGTGATTTTACTTTTTTCTATGTATATTAATTTAGATTATTTTTATTTATTTAATTGAATATTACTTACTATATTTTGTTGTGATTGCAACGAAATCTTTGCAAATTTCTAGTTAGAGCAACTTCTATTTCTTTTTTTCCTTCCTTTTTTTTTACCTTTAGATCGGAAAAAAGAGGGGTTGGTTAAATCAAAAACTCAAAGGGGGTTTATGTTATGGCCAGGGGTAAAGATGCCCGTGTAACGGTTATCTTGGAATGTACCAATTGTGTTCGAGGGGGTGTTACTAAGGAATCAACGGGTATTTCCAGATATATTACTGAAAAGAATCGACACAATACGCCGGGTCAATTGGAATTGAAAAAATTCTGTCCCTATTGTTACAAACAGACAATTCACGGGGAGATAAAGAAATAGATCGAATCAAGAGTCAAGTGTCTGTCTTTTTTTTACAAGGAAGATGAAAAGGGACACACCGTATTCTTAATTGTTATAGGGAACAGGATTTCTCGAATCTATGATATGGCTTAAATCTATAATAACTGAAATAGAATAGAAAAAAGAAAAAACGAAACCCTTTCCTTTTGTCATTCTCATTTTTTTTTGGATCAGATTCAACTAGTATTTTCAGGATAAGGACTAAACAAACCATGGATAAATCCAAGCGACTCTTTCTTAAATCTAAGCGATCTTTTCGTAGGCGTTTGCCCCCGATCCAATCGGGGGATCGAATTGATTATAGAAACATCAGTTTAATTAGTCGATTTATTAGTCAACAAGGAAAAATTTTATCGAGACGGGTAAATAGATTGACTTTAAAACAACAAAGATTAATTACTATTGCTATAAAACAAGCTCGTATTTTATCTTTATTACCTTTTCGTCCGAAGGCGCAAGGGTTGAAAAAGGCGCAACCGTTTAAAAGAAGGCAGTCGACCGCCCGAACTGTTGGTCTTAGAACCAGAAAAAAATAAAAAAAAAAGCTTACTCCTCGATTGAATTAGTTGAGAGTTTGTTTGAAAAATTCGAGAATCCAATCTTGCTTAGATTGTTGTATTGTAAGAAAAAACAAGAATGTGGGAACAAGAAATCTTTTTTTATTGGATATTGGACGTCTTTACTGATTTTATTTTGAGCGTCTTTATCATATTCTCTTTTTTATCATATTCTCCTTATCCTATTAATTTCTACTCTACCTTCCCGGAGTTCATTCTCCAGCGCACTAGATTTCCAATATTGTAGCGGATTCTTGACAATCTACTTCTTTTAGGATCTGATTGGAAATAATATAAAGACAATTCCTATTTAATATAGCTAGTTGTGCAAGCATTTTACGATTAAGAAACAACTGCCTCTTGTACAGATTGTGTATTAATTTACTATAAATAGAGGATCTCCCATTCTCGCGAATTGCTGCATTTATTCGAGTGATCCACAAACGACGAAAATCTCTCTTTTGTCTAGTTCTATCTCGATGAGACGAAAACCAAGCTCTTATTCTCTGTTGAATGATTGCTCGAGTCCGGTTTCCACGAGCCCCCCGCCAGCTTGATGCAAAGAAACGCGTTTTTGTTCTACGTCTACGAGCTATATATCCCCGTCTAATTCTGGTCATTGAATAAATGAAACTTTAATGAATAACTAATCAATTTCTTTTCTTTCAGTTATTCTTTTCCTCTTTCCTAGTTTCTTAATAACAAAACGGATTCTTCCAACGTATAAAACAAAAATTCCAACGGCTTTGGCTACTATAACCTTCCCGACCACGATTTTTCTTTTTTTTTTTTATCGGCATTTCACCTCGAAATAAGAAATTGTATTGATACTCGGTATTAAAAAACATAAAAGATAAAAAAATACTCAATAGAAATGAATAAAGAAATGGTGGGTTCCTTCGTTTCTATGGTTACGTCTTAAACGGTGAGGTCCTCTCTATACACCGGAGCCCCTTACTTCATTTAATTAATGCCATTGGGAACGTGTACAGTTCACATTCTCTGGCTCTACCCATGAATTATCTAGTCATAGGTCTTTCACAACGAGACCTACCTATACAGTAACGATATTGAATTATGAAGATTAGCTGAGTCGCTGACCCTTTTAGTCCGTTTTTTCCAATTTTTCCAAAGTAGAGGCATGAGATTTCTGCTTTGAAAATGGCAGTTCCCCCGCTTAATGGATAACCATTTGTTACCAATGGGGAATTTTTTCATCTTCAATTCAAAATTGAAATGATTGGATTTGCACCAATGGAAACCATAAATTCCAACACGCTAGAATATATCTTTTTTTTATGTCTTTTTTAGTGAACGGCCCTTGCTTCCATTTTATCCCATTCACAGGTACTGACATTGAGACTTGAAAATGAGTTTCCTTTATTTTGTCCGAGCGAGGATCTGAACGAGTCGCACATACACCCTAGTACATGTTCCTCGGCGCTGAGGACATCCCCGCAGGGCGGGCGATTTCGTGACATTTCTGATTGGCTGTCTTGTGTTTCTAATAAGTTGTTTAATAGTTGGCATCTTGAATCGTATCCATAATGAGTGCGTGGGTTTAGATCAATCCAAACCCGGTCTGCTTAGGAACAATTAGGAACAACCGTCGACATTATGAAACTCCGCGGTTGTGATTAGGAGAAGGTAAGGGACGTGCAATCAAACCATCTCGTAAAAAAGAATTCAAAATGTATGTTTTGGGAGAATGCTCGTTTGGAAAGGGCTGTTTTTTCGATTTAGGCGACACCATTATCTAACGAATCCGTGTGCATTTCAATTGGAATTAGGAATTCCGTGTACAAACCCAAGTGGTTCTTTCTTATCGTAACTGCTTCCATATACATCCGAGCCCCTATGGATTACAATTATACATTACAATAAAGATATACACTACAATAAAGAAGGAGCAAGTTTTTCTTCCCAGATGCGTTGACATCGCCTTTTTTTCCTTTTTTTTCGTAGTCATTTTAAAGGGAAAACGAAAAGGCAAAAAGGGGAAAACGAAAGGCAAACTTATCGCAATTTTGGGGGTCTGGTTTCATCCGGTGCGTCGGGGTCGAGAGAATTGTCCTGACTAGCACCTTCATCCGGTGCGTCGGGGTCGAGAGAATTGTCCTGACTAGCACTTTCATCCAGTAGACGACCAAGAAGATTTTTAACCCCTATCTCATCAACAATTCCATAATATTTGGCTTCGGTTGCTGGCATAAAATAATTTCTTTCCAACTGGTCGTTTAGAACCTCCCGGGTTAGGCGTGTTCTTTCTAGATAAGCCTTTATGACCATTTCGCGAATGTCTTCTATTTCCTCTATGTCCAGGAATACCTCTTCCATTTGGTCTTTGCCATTATAATCGGACTCGGGCTGATGTAGCATTACCCTAGAGTTAGGGCCCATTATGCGTTTGGACATTTCTCCGCCGACCAGTAGAAAGGATGCCATTGAGGCGAGTACCCCCAGGCCTAGTGTATACACAGGAGGTTTTACGTATTGCATAGTATCAAAAATGAGTAATCCGGCTACTGCCAGCCCGCCGGGAGAGTTTATAAATAAATAAATATTTTGAGTCGCATCCTGTATGGTGAGAAATATCATCAGCCCAGCAATGTGATTCGCGATCTCCAAGTGAATTGCGTCGCCTAAAAAGATGGATCTGGTTCGATAAAGTACGTTATACAGGTCAACCCAAGTCGCGTTCCTCTCCTTCGCGTCTTCATCTTCATCTTCGTCTTCGTCAATCAGGAAAGGGATTTTAGGCATACCAATCGGCATAAAAATAAAAAGCGAGCAAGAAAAACAAACCGCGACCCTAAAAGTAAAAGAAGTTAAAGAAGTTAGAGTAAATGTTTTGTTATCGGCCTTAGGCGGGTCGGGCTTTCTCATGTATAATCTGGGGAGGACCCGCGGCCGGCTTGGTGTGGAAGCGTCAGAATGCCTTGATTGTCTTAATCATAGTGTCTTTTATTTTTATGGAAAAATTATTACGATAGGTCTTTTGAATGATTAACAACTATATGTATTCGTTCATAGAAAATGGGATCCACCCCCATTGCGTATTGGTACTTATCGGATATAGAATAGATCTGCTTCTCATTGTTCCTACGAACCGAATTGTTACGTTTTTACTAAAAAAACAAGAATATAACAACTATTAATCCTTTCTCCGAGAGAATCCACCGAAAAGGGGAGGTCCAGAGCATCGTTTTTCCAATGCAATAAAGTTACATAGTGTCTATTTTTCGTTGATAAAGGGGTATTTACATGGGTTTGCCTTGGTATCGTGTGCATACCGTCGTATTGAATGATCCTGGCCGTTTGCTGGCTGTCCATATAATGCATACAGCTTTGGTTGCTGGTTGGGCCGGTTCGATGGCTTTATATGAATTAGCCGTTTTTGATCCCTCTGACCCCGTTCTTGATCCAATGTGGAGACAAGGTATGTTCGTTATACCCTTCATGACTCGTTTAGGAATAACTAATTCATGGGGTGGTTGGAGTATCACAGGGGGAACTGTAACGAATCCGGGTATTTGGAGTTACGAAGGGGTGGCCGGCTCACATATTCTGTTTTCTGGCTTGTGCTTCTTGGCAGCTATCTGGCATTGGGTGTATTGGGATTTAGCAATATTTTCTGATGAACGCACAGGAAAACCTTCTTTAGATTTGCCCAAGATCTTTGGAATTCATTTATTTCTTTCAGGGCTAGCTTGCTTTGGTTTTGGCGCATTTCATGTAACAGGGTTGTATGGTCCTGGAATCTGGGTGTCCGATCCTTATGGACTAACTGGAGAGGTACAACCTGTAAATCCAGCATGGGGCGTAGAAGGTTTTGATCCTTTTGTTCCAGGAGGAATAGCCTCTCATCATATTGCAGCGGGGACTTTAGGTATATTGGCGGGTCTATTTCATCTTAGTGTCCGTCCGCCCCAACGTCTCTACAAGGGATTGCGTATGGGCAATATTGAAACCGTCCTTTCCAGTAGTATTGCTGCTGTCTTTTTTGCAGCTTTTGTTGTTGCTGGAACTATGTGGTATGGTTCAGCAACTACCCCTATTGAATTGTTTGGTCCCACCCGTTATCAATGGGATCAGGGATACTTCCAGCAAGAAATATATCGAAGAGTTGGCGCGGGGCTAGCCAAAAATCAAAGCTTATCAGAAGCGTGGTCTAAAATTCCTGAAAAATTGGTTTTTTATGATTACATCGGGAATAATCCTGCAAAAGGGGGATTATTCAGAGCGGGTTCAATGGACAGCGGGGATGGAATAGCCGTTGGGTGGTTAGGACATCCTATCTTTAGAGATAAAGAGGGGCGTGAACTTTTTGTACGTCGTATGCCTACTTTTTTTGAAACATTTCCAGTTGTTTTGGTAGACGGAGACGGAATTGTTAGAGCCGACGTTCCTTTTAGAAGGGCAGAATCGAAGTATAGTGTGGAACAAGTAGGTGTAACCGTCGAGTTCTATGGTGGCGAACTCAATGGAGTCAGTTATAGTGACCCTGCTACTGTTAAAAAATATGCTAGACGCGCTCAATTAGGTGAAATTTTTGAATTAGATCGGGCTACTTTGAAATCGGATGGTGTTTTTCGTAGCAGTCCGAGAGGCTGGTTTACTTTTGGGCATGCTTCGTTTGCTCTGCTCTTCTTCTTCGGGCACATTTGGCACGGTGCTAGAACCCTCTTCAGAGATGTTTTTGCTGGTATTGACCCGGATTTGGATACGCAAGTGGAATTTGGAGCCTTCCAAAAACTTGGAGATCCAACTACAAGAAGACAAGCAGTCTGATACAGGATTGCATTTCTATGTTATTTTTTTTTTCTTTATTTTGTTGATTTCACATAGGTTAACCGAAAAATCTTCTTCGCCTTTTCTTTGACCCTTTCTTTTTCTTTATCGGAGAGATAATCTCAAATAAATAGGTACGGAAGTTATAATTGTAAGTAAAGCACGATCGAATTTATGGAAGCATTGGTTTATACATTCCTCTTAGTCTCCACTCTAGGGATCATTTTTTTCGCTATCTTTTTTCGAGAACCGCCTAAAATTCAAACTAAAAAGACGAAATGATTTTTGATTATATCAATTGAAGAGCCTCCCAGCATTGGGAGGCTCATTACTTCAACTAGTCCCCGTGTTCCTCGAACGGATCTCTTAATTGTTGAGAGGGTTGCCCAAAAGCAGTATATAAGGCATACCCCGTAAAACTTACAAGTAAACCAGATATAGAGATGGCGACTAGGGTTGCTGTTTCCATTATTAGATAATTTCAAGAACAAAAAAATGGATCTCGGAAAAAGCGTTTATTTACAACGGAATGGTATACAAAGTCAACAGATCTCAATTAATACAAAATAGGATGTATGGCTACACAAACTGCTGAGGAGAGTTCTAGAGCTAGACCAAAAAAAACAGGTTTAGGGGGGTTATTGAAACCATTAAATTCAGAATATGGTAAAGTAGCTCCTGGGTGGGGAACTACCCCTTTGATGGGTCTTGCAATGGCTCTATTTGCGGTATTCTTATCTATTATTTTGGAAATTTATAATTCTTCCGTTTTATTGGACGGAATTTCAATGAATTAGATTCACAATAACCGCGAATTCTTAGCTTTTTCAATACAAAATAAAGCATTTCGGTTTTGGATTTTGATCTCATTCTATTTTTTTGTTATTGGTAGTTCGATCGTGGAATTTCTTTCTGTATTTCCGGAATATGAGTGTGTGACTTGTTATAATGGATCTTATTGATAGTACAGAGAGTGGGTCTGTCATCTTGATATAGATGGTTTTACCTCGTCGGATATTCATTCTCGTATCTGGAGCACGGAATAGATGAAATAGATCCAAAATAGATATATATATATTCACTATGATTCCTACTTAATATTCACACCCCGTGACCGGATTCCAAAAAAATTTCCAAAGAGTTATAAATCGAAATCTTTTTCTTTTTAAACCCCCCTGTTTTATTTTGATCCAAGTAAAAAACTTTCTTTGGATTTTTCGTCATTATATCTATCATTCAATAAGTGATGATCCAATGGTTCTTACTCAGGGAATCTTTGGATTTCGTTTGAAGTTTTATTGAATCATCGCGGTTCGAGTATGAATCTGGGGTTTCCATCGATTCATAGGGTCTTAACAAGAGAATTCCTATCATTAATAAAGAAAACAAGAGTAAAGCTGCATTACACAAAAAAAAACAAATCAAAGAAATAGGTAAATAGAAGATTCAAGAGGCCTGGAACGAGCAACTGAGCTGACTTGAAATTTGGGCATTATGACCACAAAAAAGAGCTTTCGGATTTTTGATTTTGACTCTTTCGTATTTTCCCAGAAGTGATAGGGGTTGATTACGAAGTTTCAAACGTTCTATTCCATATCCCCTGTAACCAAAGCAATTTTGGGGTTTTTTGTTTGAGCTGTACGAGATGAAATTCTCATATACGGTTCTCAGAGGGGGAGTCCCTTTGGTTTACCTATCTCAATAAAGTCTATGATTGGTTCGAAGAACGTCTCGAGATTCAGGCGATTGCGGATGATATAACTAGTAAATATGTTCCTCCTCATGTCAACATATTTTATTGTCTGGGGGGAATTACGCTTACTTGTTTTTTAGTACAAGTAGCTACGGGATTTGCTATGACTTTTTACTACCGCCCAACAGTCACTGAGGCTTTTGCTTCTGTTCAATACATAATGACTGAAGCTAACTTTGGTTGGTTAATCCGCTCCGTTCATCGCTGGTCGGCAAGTATGATGGTCCTAATGATGATCTTGCACGTATTTCGGGTCTATCTCACAGGTGGTTTTAAAAAACCTCGCGAATTAACTTGGGTCACAGGCGTGGTTCTAGCTGTATTGACTGCATCGTTTGGTGTAACTGGGTATTCCTTACCTTGGGACCAAATTGGTTATTGGGCAGTCAAAATTGTAACAGGCGTGCCGGACGCTATTCCTGTAATAGGATCTCCCTTGGTAGAGTTATTACGAGGAAGTGCTAGTGTGGGACAATCCACTTTGACTCGTTTTTATAGTTTACACACTTTTGTATTACCTCTTCTTACGGCCGTATTTATGTTAATGCATTTCCTAATGATACGTAAGCAAGGGATTTCTGGTCCTTTATAGAAAATATAGAGCCTAGATATTTGTAATCAAGCATTTCTCACTTGAGGAGGAACAATAGCATTTCATTGCTACAAATATGGATTATTGAAAAGAATAAGACATGTATTTGGATATTTCCCTTCAACTAGAACTATTTGTGTCAAATAACGAATACTATATTGTATAGTTGAAGGGAATTCTCCGAAGAGAAAATGGATTATGGGAGTGTGTGACTTGAACTA